CGTGAACAGTGATTGGATTGATGATAAAATAGAATCCTGGGTCGCGACCAGTGATTCGATTGATGATGAAGAAAGAGAATTTTTGGTTCAATTCTCCACCTTAACGACAGAAAAAGGGATTGATCAAATTCTATTGAGTCTGACTCATAGTGATTATTTATCTAGTGATCATTTATCAAAGAACGACTCTGGTTATCAAATGATTGAACACCCAGGATCAATTTACTTACGATATTTAGTTGACATTCATAAAAAGTGTCTGATGAATTATGAGTTCAATACATCCTGTTTAGCAGAAAGACGGATATTCCTTGCTCATTATCAGACAATCACTTATTCACAAACCTCGTGGGGGGCTAATAGTTTTCATTTCCCGTCTCATGAAAAACCCTTTTCGCTCCGCTTAGCCCTATCCCCCTCTAGGGGTATTTTAGTGATAGGTTCTATAGGAACTGGACGCTCCTATTTGGTCAAATACCTAGCGATAAACTCCTATGTTCCTTTGGTATTTCTGAACAAGTTCCTGGATAACAAGCCTAAAGGTTTTCTTATTGATGATATCGATATTGATGATAGTGACAATATTGATGATAGTGACGAGATTGATGCTAGTGACGATATTGATCGTGACCTTGATACGGAGCTGGAGCTGCTAACTATGATGAATGCGCTAACTATGGATATGATGCCGGAAATAGACCGATTTTCTATCACCCTTCAATTCGAATTAGCAAAAGCAATGTCTCCTTGCATAATATGGATTCCAAACATTCATGATCTGGATGTGAATGAGTCGAATTACTTATCCCTCGGTCTATTAGTGAACTATCTATCCAGGGATTGTGAAAGATGTTTCACTAGAAATATTCTTGTTATTGCTTCGACTCATATTCCCCAAAAAGTGGATCCCGCTCTAATAGTTCCGAATAAATTAAACACATGCATTAAGATACGAAGGCTTCTTATTCCACAACAACGAAAGCACTTTTTCAATCTTTCATATACTAGGGGATTTCACTTGGAAAATAAAATGTTCCATACTAATGAATTCGGGTACATAACCATGGGTTCCAATGTACGAGATCTTGTAGCACTTACCAACGAGGCCTTATCTATTAGTATTACACAGAAGAAATCAATTATAGACACTAATACAATTAGATCCGCTCTTCATAGACAAACTTGGGATTTGCGATCCCAGGTAAGATCGGTTCAGGATCATGGGATCCTTTTCTATCAGATAGGAAGGGCTGTTGCACAAAATGTACTTCTAAGTAATTGCCCCATAGATCCTATATCTATCTATATGAAGAAGAAATCATGTAACGAAGGGGATTCTTATTTGTACAAATGGTACTTCGAACTTGGAACGAGCATGAAGCAATTAATGATACTTCTTTATCTTTTGAGTTGTTCTGCCGGATCGATCGCCCAAGACCTTTGGTCTCTACCCGGACCCGATGAAAAAAATGGGATCACTTCTTATGGACTCGTTGAGAATGATTCTGATCTAGTTCATGGCCTATTAGAAGTAGAAGGCGCTCTGGGGGGATCCTCACGGACAGAAAAAGATTGCAGTCAGTTTGATAATGATCGAGTTACATTGCTTCTTCGGCCCGAACCAAGGAATCCTTTAGATATGATGAAAAATGGATCTTGTTCTATCGTTGATCAGAGATTTCTCTATGAAAAATACGAATCGGAGTTTGAAGAAGGGGAAGTAGAAGGAGCCCTCGACCCGCAACAGATAGAAGAGGATTTATTCAATCACATAGTTTGGGCTCCTAGAATATGGCGCCCTTGGGGCTTTCTATTTGATTGTATCGAAAGGCCCAATGAATTGGGATTTCCCTATTGGGCCAGGTCATTTCGAGGCAAGCGGATCATTTATGATGAAGAGAATGAGCTTCAAGAGAATGATTCGGAGTTCTTGCAGAGTGGAACCATGCAGTACCAGACACGAGATAGATCTTTCAAAGAACAAGGTTTTTTTCGAATAAGCCAATTCATTTGGGACCCTGCAGATCCACTCTTTTTCCTATTCAAAGATCAGCCCTCTGTCTCTGTGTTTTCACATCGAGAATTCTTTGCAGATGAAGAGATGTCAAAGGGGCTTCTTACTTCCCAAACAGATCCTCCTACATCTATATATAAACGCTGGTTTCTCAAGAATACGCAAGAAAAGCACTTCGAATTGTTGATTCATCACCAGAGATGGCTTAGAACCAAGAGTTCATTATCTAATGGATCTTTCCGTTCTAATACCCTATCCGAGAGTTATCAGTATTTATCAAATCTGTTCCTATCTAACGGAAGGTTATTGGATCAAATGACAAAGACATTGTTGAGAAAAAGATGGCTTTTTCCGGATGAAATGAAAATTGGATTCATGTAACAGGAGAAAGATTTCCCATTCCTTAGCCGGAAGGATATATGGCCATGAAATAAAGAGGGAGTTGAACAGAATTGACTGGGCGGTAGAGTCGTGGAAACGCGTGTT